AATTGGAACTATTGTATCAAGCTTTTTCATAACAATTTTTATTAGAGATGAATTTTGTAACATTTGACTTCGTACCACCGAAAGATTTAGCCGAATACTTAAAAAATAACCCAAAAAGTGAAATGAATGCTGGGATAATTGGTTTATATCGATCGTTCTTGGTTGAGACCAAATATCAAAATGACATTGCCATAAATAGATAAAATAGTATTTCCATTTATTTATCAAAAGAGGCGTATTCTTTGAAACCAGAATTGATTTTCCTTGATATCTAACATAATGGATGAAAGGATCCCTGAAGGATAATAAGGTATATGAAAAATTCTTAACAAATATTTCTGCAAGATGTTCTATTTTTTCATAGAAAAAAACTCGCTCAAAAAAAACGCGAAAATATTTAAATCGTAACTGAGAGGATTTATTACGTAGAAAAAGAAAGATAGATTCGTATTCCCATACATATAAATTATATAGTAGTAAGAAAAATCTTGGATTACTTTTTAAAAAAAAAGTAGAAATCGATTTTTTTGGAGTAAAAAAACTGTTCCCGTCACAATAGTAATAAAAAAACAACCTTAATAAGTGAAAGAAAAAGACATCTTTTATCCAATATCGAAAGATTTGAACCAAGATTTCCAGATGGATAGGATAGGGTATTCTTATATCTGACTTATGATTGAAATATATAAATTTATCTTCGAAAAAGGGAAAAATGGAATGAATTGATCCCAAATTATTATAAGATTTTACGATTTCTAACTCTTTTAAGGAAGATATATATAATTGTAGAGAAAATAGAATCTCTAGAACGACAACAAAACCTTCGAATATTATTTGAGAATAATAATTATTGTTATAACCCAAAAAAGGATTTTTGTTAGAATCATTAACAATAATGATCAAATGAGTCTGTTGATACATTCGAGTAATTAAGCGTTTTACAATTAGTAAACTAAATTTATTGTTATAACCTACATTTTCCACAAAAATGGATCCACGACTATAAGCGAGTCCATAAATATACTCCCGAAAAAAAAGCGGGTATAGGATGTCCCGGTGGCGAGATCTATGGAGTTCTAAAAATACACGATATTCCTCCATTTTAAAAAATCCTATTTAGTCAAATAAAGAATCAGAGATTCATTGGATTATCAAATGATACATAGTGCGATATGGTCAAAACAGGGAATTCTATATATATAAATTTGAATAAATAAAAAACGAATTCTATATAGTGTATATAGATACCTATAAAACAAGCAAAACCTATCAACGGACTCGCTCTAATCGCTTTTTCCACCTAATTTTTGTTCTAGGATAACAAGCTAGTTAGGAATCCTTTATTTTTTTCAACCCAATCACTCTTTTGATTTTGGAAAAAAAAATCTTTATCAATATACTCTTTCTTTTACACATACACATTTCTCGCTATTCCCAAATTTAATGGAAAATAGCTTTATAGTTAGGACTCATAATAAAAATAAATAATCCATTCATAGGAAAAGCTTTTCCCGCATAAAGCACTAACCTCTTTTTAACGTATAATTAGATGGGGTAATCATTCAAATACAAAATAAATGAAAGCTCGTTACTTTTTGTTTCCCTATAATTAGAGCCGCCAAGCTCTATCCCTTTATAAATTAAACCCAACTTAATTTTTTTGTTCCGAGCCAAGAATTCAAACAAAAATTTGGAACGGATACATATAAGAGTGAAATACTTTTCGAATTCGTGATTGATTGATACGACATGCTACTTTTTCCATTCATTCCCTTCTGGATCAGTCGTGGTTTTACAAACTCTACCGATGGTATGGACGAACCAATTGCTTCATAGAAATGTGTAAAAAATAGAGTCGCTCTTAAAAGCCGAGTACTCTACCATTGAGTTAGCAACCCCAAATACTATTTATTAAATTTATAAATAGGATAGGTGTGTATATCCAATCGCAATAAAAACAACACAAATAAAAGATTGAATTGTCTAAAAAAATATTCGACATTCAAAAATGGAAAAAACTCAAAATATCGAAGGTGGATAGATTCTCAATATAAAAATGAACAGATAAAACAAAAAATTTTCTCACAAAAAATAAAAAATGATAGACCACCCCTTGATATCCACTATCTACTATGTTATCCATTATACATTATTCTATATTAATTTTTTTATTTTTATTAATATATATGTATTATTTCATTTTTTATTTACCTCTCAATTCAAATTCAATTAATTACCTTTCAATCAAAATCAAATAAATAAGGGATTCCTTGTTTTGTATCGCAGAAAATCCACCATTTGATAAATTAAATGGAGCCTATATTAACATAAGTAAATGGATCCATTTATTCACGATCGGATTATATTTATTTGATACACTGTTGTCAATATTAGTATTGACAAAAAAGAATAAATTGAGAAAACAAATAAAATGGAACAACCGCCCTATTTATGTTATGTGAAAAAACATCGAAAAACTAAATAGCCGTTTTCCCTTATA